TATTGAAAGATTCAATATCAAGTTTATGACAATAAAATATCTCCAAGATTACTAGTAATCCGTGTCACTCTCACGAGAATTCATATCCATGCGGATATGATATCATTTATATTTCTGTTACAATACGGCAAAAAAATGAAACCAACCAAACCAATATGTATTGCTGTACACCTCACCGGGATTGTAGTTCAATTGGTCAGAGCACCGCCCTGTCAAGGCGGAAGCTGCGGGTTCGAGCCCCGTCAGTCCCGAACTAGGATCCGATGAATTGATCAATTCATCTTTCCTTTTTCAGGGAAAATGAAAGGATGGAATGGAACAAGCAAAATCTAATTCACAGCAAGTACCTTTATTTTTTTTTTCTTTCGCATTTCTCATCAGCATCAAATAAATATGGGAATTGATCTTTATTCCACTAGTACTGATTGATAAAAGAGAGAGGTATATGTAGATTGGTATAATCAGCAAGCAGTATCGTAGTAGTCAGGGATTTTGAGAGATACCATACTATACTGCTTTTTCAATTCCTCTTGATCAATGAAATGTAATAGAGTACTTATATTTCGACCGGTATTATATTTTATATAATATATGTATTCGTTTATTATACAATGCACAATCAATGAGGATTTAACATAATTAACTCTACTAAATACTTTTTAAACAACCCCTTATTATTATTATATAATATTTCTCAATTACTAATTTGAAACAATCTAATTTAATTGGAAATAATTTGTCTTATTTTCATTCAAATCGCACACTGAATTTTTGATGTATACACGCCAGTATCAATCCAAGGATTGAGTGAGGATCCTAATCCTAAGAAAATATAAATCAAAGAAAATGCCCCCTTTTCATCAATTTGTTGAAATATTATATCCTTTATATCTTGATTTATATTTATTATACTTCTCCGCATTACAAATTAATCTGTATTCCAAATTAAATCATTACAAAAAAACTTAGTTTAGAATTAACTTAACACGTCGTTTTTTCTAATTCACTTTTTTTTTATTGGTTGGATGCGCGAGCAATGGAATAGGAATACCGGTCATATGATACCTCATCAGATAATTGGATAGGATAATTGTATATATTATTTATATAGTAGTATAAGTTACTAAGTAGTATAAGATGTAAATAGTATTATAATTATAAGATGTAAATAGTATAATAATATTCAAATGGAATTCTATAAAATGTTAATTTTATTATAGAAAATAGAAAATAAAGAGTGGAAAAGTATGAGAAATTCAATGGGATGGGATTCCTTATTGGATCGAGAATCCCTTTTTTGGTATGGATAAAGGATCTTTCCATGTTATATTATTCAATTCTCGACTATGAATCGATTTGATAGATCAGATATTGTTATTCATAATATTGATCCGATTCCGTATCATTAGGATGTAATTCATCCCATTGAATTTCTAGGAGTCAAATTTATCATCTCTATGGGATTAGATCCCGAGTTATTGCGAAGCAAAAAAAAAACAATGAGATTATGGAAGTAAATATTCTCGCATTTATTGCTACTGCACTCTTTATTCTAGTTCCTACTGCCTTTTTACTTATCATCTACGTAAAAACAGTCAGCCAAAATGATTAATTGGACTGAAACTTCTTAGTTCTTATTAATGATTGAAGAAATCAAAGAGATTCAAATCCCGAGTCTTAATGAAATAATCGGACCGGAATAAACACTATCTAAGATAGTATGATAAAAAGAACTAATATAAAAGTATATTTTAGAATTATCATATTATAATTATTTAAATATTATTATATTCTATTATATTGAATTATTATATAATAATTCAATATAATAGAATATAATAATTAATAATAGAGTATAAATTAAATATAGTATAAATACTATGTAAATCTTTCTACCATACTATCCAGGTATACGGTTGTATAGTAGTACATACATATCATATATTTTGTATATGTAAACAGTACTCTAATTCTATTTTTCGCTACATCCATTTGTATGAATTTCAACCAATCCAAAATAATCGAAGGTCAACTGTTCTATTTTAATCTCTAATCTAATTCCTAAGTTTCTTAGAATTTTAAGAAATAAATATGGATCCTGGGATCTATTGAAACCATTATCTTAATATATATATAATATTAAGATATATTCTAAATCTAAATATAGAATAAAAAAGTGAAAATTAAAAATTTACTAAAATATATAAAAATAATAAATATATATATATTAAAAATATTATATATAAGAGAAATTATAAAAATACAACGAAGAAAACAAAACCAAAGAATTAGATTCGAATTCCAAAGAAGTTATTGATGGAGCCACTAACGGATGATCCGCGGAGCTCCATGGTAACTTCTTCCAATTTGGAAAAGGAGTAGTAGGCCCACTGATGCATCATGTTTAAACGTGACATCAAATGAATCGATAAAGCATAAATAAAATGAATCTAAAACGTTAGTTAAATGTGCGATATACGTATCACTTAACGCAAGCAAAATCTTATTTGATTTTTATTATGTGTGCGGGGGCAGGGCCTCTTTGGATAACCAAGCCATTAGTAGTTTCTAGTGGAAAGTATATATCGCCATATAATAGCGGAATTACTTGTTCTTAAAACAATAAAAATAAAGAAAGAGAGAATCAAACTAAAGAAAAAAAATGGGGACTGATTGCTTCTCACTATAATATCCATAATTCAAATTCTAGCAAGAACGAATTTCTAAAATCAAAATATTCTATTTTGGAAGAACTTAGTTGGAATTGGAAAAAAATCCTATCATAGGTATCCCATTGACTTGAGTTTCGAAATACAATTATCAGAATAATTCATAATTTGATTTTAAAATGCTTTGCAAAACGATCAATTAAACAATTGATACAATTCGATTACTCAATTAGTAGTACCTTTAAAGTCCACCCCTTCCCCATACTACGAGTGAAAGGGAAAATGTAAAGACTACCATTAAAGCAGCCCAAGCGAGACTTACTATATCCATGTAAATTATGTCCCCTATCTTCTTTATGAAATGAAGGAATTATTCTATTATTGATCACCAATCATAGTGGAATCAATGGTGCAGAGTCAAAATAGGATTTTGACTTAAAGCTATTATGGATGAAACAATCCTATGAACTCGCTTGTAACAAATTCCTATATTTATAGTATTCATATCTATAGTATAGTAACTCTGGTAGAATTGGAAAGCATTAAATACAAATACAATACACATTCTTAGTAAATATCAGCGGAATACCCCTACCTACTACCTAATAAAAGTATCTTCACTTCAGTTCCTTTCAAAACTATGAAGCGGTGAAAATTAGGAATCCTTTAAGAATTGAGATTTCTGATCTAAATATAACTTAATGAATTCTTGGCCAATAGGAGCAGAGATGGGGGGTTAGTAAATCTTGTCGATACTTGTACTTGAAGAACTCGTGGGTTCCATAAACCTTAAAAAATAAAAAATAAGGATTTCAGGTGTAGCCAAAACCGATACCGGTAGGTATAAAATAACCCTTATTTTTTAAGTTCTCAGAAATCCCAAGTCTTTTATTGATTATTGAGCTGATCAGGCGACACCCAGATTTGAACTGGGGAATAAAGGATTTGCAGTCCCCCGCCTTACCACTTGGCCATGTCGCCAAAACGATACAAAAAGGATATAAATATCCTACACACTTTACCTATTTCTAATTTTGTAGGGAAGACTGCCGAACCTTTTTTTATTTGATTTATATCTTGAATCTTGCTGTACTTATTCTAAATTTCAAAAGGGAATTATGCTTTCTTTTTTTATGGGATCCGGTTGATATCATTTTCTTCAATTGAATGTATCTCAATATATATATACCAATTAAAAAATTTTCTTTTCTAAAGAAAAGAAAATTATGACAAATTCTTAACCATTTACTTAATTATTCACTTGGAATTAATCGAATGAGCAAATTTAAAATTTATATCTCCCATTTTCTTTAATGATATAAGAAAATAAAAACGATTTACAACCGATCGGTATCAATTATTTTCAATAATCAATCTTTTTGCAATTATAACAAAAATTATATATATATGTAAACCCTAGAACAGAAATTGTTACACGGATACAAGTCAGGTATTTTATCTACATATTTTTCTATAGGGAATTGTTGTGCTTTCATTTTTCATTGAATATATGGAATAGAAAAGATAAATTATGATATAGCACGACCCATGTTGCTCCACAGGAAATTACCATAAAAGTGAGAATATACAGATAACTATATTGGTATGTATTTGATAAATACAATTACTATTACCTGCTTCAACCATATTCTATAAATTCTACTACCAAAACAAAAAAAAAACAAAAAGAAGCTGCGAATCTTTTTTTGAATATTAAGTGTTAAAATAAAAGTAAATTCTATACTGCTCCTAATTATATTTATATTATTTTGTCTTTATCTCATTCACAGAGAGCAGATTAAATTCTGAATCTTTTTTGGTAACCAATCCGATTGTAATATCATAATAGGTAGAAATTGGATTAATTTGGCTATTCTATACTATACAAGACTCCATACCATAAGTCTAAGTGGCATAATTTTGTTTCCAGAAGAGAAGTGCTTTATCAATCCATTTCCATTTGTATTTGTCGTAAATTCAAATTTGCAGCGAAAATTTTCTTTATTCTTCTGTTCCGTCTCTGTTCATAGGTATGAAGTCTATAAATATGGATAAGGTTGGCTAAAATTTCATGTGATTCAGTAAACAGGATATATATTCCATCATTGCTAGATCGATCCATATGATTATGGTTCGACGAAGGATGAGCCAATAATGGGATTTTTTCGATAAACAGGAAATTTAAGATTAAGATGCTCTGTAATGGAAATGAGGAAATGTCCACAATACCTGGATTTAGCCAGATACAATTTGAGGGATTTTGTAGGTTCATTAATCAGGGCTTGACAGAAGAGTTTCATAAATTTCCAAAAATTGAAGATACGGATCACG